GAAAGAAAAGGTCCGCTTCCACGATTTCATCTATATCGAATCTGAATATCAGAATAGCTTATATAGTCATGATTCAATTCAGGTCCACTGACTTTTGATTGATTTCTCTTCGGATCTGATTGGAACATTTGAGTGATAAGTAGGAAGACTTTGGCGGGCGATTCATAATTGGTATCTAGAATATCTATGTCCTAGGACATAAAATATGAATAATGAAGAGAAATTAAAGAGAATATATATCTAATCTAAGAATTTTTAGGCTGTACACCTAATTTTTTTTTCCTGGGATTGTAGTTCAATCGGTCAGAGCACCGCCCTGTCAAGGCGGAAGCTGCGGGTTCGAGCCCCGTCAGTCCCGACCTAGGATCCGATGAATCGAGCAATGAATCTCTGTAGGGGGGGCTTAGGATCTAATTCCCAGCAGGAGGATCCTTCTTTCGTTTCGCATTTCTCATCGGACAAATCAAGGAATTAAAATTACAATAACTAGTACCGATTGATGGAGGAGAGACATATGTAGGTTGGTACAATCGGGGGTATCACCATATTAAGCATATTAAGTAAGGATTCAAAGACCGTACAGGTCTGGCTTTTTTCGATTGTTCCTGGCCCATCGAATAGAGTAGCAATGCAATTTCTTTCCCATAACATTTATTTTTTTTTTACGATACGCAATTAACTTAACATAGTTACCCCCACAGAGTACTTTTCAGATTCAACCTACCTTTTCTTTCTAGCTCCGATTTTATTTTATTCGCTACACCTATTCTATTCTTCTTCCAAGAAATTCGAAATAATCGTCAACTGCTCTACTCTAATTCATAGGTTTTTTTTGTATTGATCCCGGGATCTATCGATACAATAGTATGGGCATAAAAAAAAGCAACCAAGTCATCCCTTAGCACAAGCACTAAGTAAGCAAGCTACCTTTTTTTCTATAAGAAAAAATAACCCATAAAAAAAATATTGAATGACTGAGCACTCAAATCCTATCGCGAGTCTTGATACATAGTCTCTTAAGTCCTTTCCACAACTCCTAATTTTATTCTCCATCGGCCCATCCAATCTAATTCACGACTCAGTCAGTAGACACTACACTAGTAGGGTAGTCAGTTATGTAATTAGTAATTTAGAAACCAAAAACCCCTTCTTGGATCCTAGGAGCAAGGATTTACAGTCCTTTAGAACAACCCTTTGATCCCGGCCCCTGACTTTCGTATTTTTTAATATCACAATTTATTTAATCTTACTACCCAAGTAGATCCTATTGGCATAGGGCAAACGACGGCGGGATCTCGGTGCCTTTCTCTTGCTCTTGAAAGAAAAGAATAGAAGTTGAGTTCGAGTTGTTATCATGCCGGATCAGAAAAGTCAAAAGCCATACTAAGAGCCAGCGGACCTGCTCACGGGAGTCAAGTCAGGCCTGTTCTGTAGTGGGCAGACGTAGCAGGGCCATCTGAAAGAATATAGGAAAAAGAGCCGCTGGAGAAAACCAATTAAATTACGCCGGGTTCTCAATTCCATGGAGTATGTAGTGAGTTTGAATTAACCCGGTTAGCTAGAAGGTTCCTTTCGCTACCGTCCTAAGGTTCAACCAACCGTTGGTTTGCTTTAACAAGATTTAACTGAAGTGAACCCGACGCGAAGTTGGTGAAACCCGAGCGTAGCTAATGAAAGGGAATACCTAAAATTAGAACAGAACCGACTATAAGCCCTGAGAGCCAGCAAGCAAACCCCCCAGACTCTCTCTCTCTAAATAAAAAAGCCTGCGTAGTAAACTCCTTGTTTGTTTTCTTTCCGATAGCTGCCGTTTTTCCAGTTGTAGCAACTCAAGTCAAGCGAGAAAGCAAGTGGAATAATACTTTCTTCCTTTTTTCGGCCATTTCTCAGCAATAGCTACCTGAATGGAAGCAAGCTACGGGGATAAGAAGAAGAGTGGTCGAAGACTACGAGTCGAAGCTAAGACCAATCTAAGCCAATATCCCTCAGCTGGAAACTATCTAGATAGCTGCGCTTAGCTACTTTATCCTATCCTTCTGCGCCGCTAGCGCGACTACTCCTAGTGATAGGAATAACCTACTCTTTTTCGCGAGAAGGCCCATCTCGTCTCGGACCGGTGACGTATTCTAATGATCTGGATCTCTGGCTTATCTCTTACTTGACGGATTCAATTTCGGCTAGTGGGATTTAAGTGACGATAATCAGGGAAAAGGGTTGATTGGCTCTGATCGATACCATCTAAAAGTGCTTGCTTCATCCATTCGTTACTGGTTATTCTTACGCCTCTAGTGACTCTTGGAATCATGCGCATGGCTCCATGTCGGCCTTAATTTTGCGTCGGTGTAACGACCGGTGCAAGTAACAAATACTACCTACGAGTCTCATTCTCTCGCATTCGTCCTTACCTGTGTTCTATTCTATTGATCCAGTTTAGGCAGCTTTCAGTCTCTATAAACTTGATGGAATATTTCTTACACAAGATACGAAGTCATCAATCAATGGCATGAAGGAGTTCAATCAGGAACAGAAAGACTTTATTTAGGGTCAGATCAAAATGGGTAAGCAAGCAAGCCTTGCAGTGTGACCGCAACTTGCTAGCCGACACCGGCTAACGCAAAGAGTTCAGTGTAAAAAAAAAGCTAAAGAAAAGACCCTTCCATTATTATACTGAATATTTATTACCTTTCAACCCCTTACGCAATGAAGCAAAGTTCTGAACTTTAGTCAGGGTCAACTCAAGATAACTCTTTCATCCGTCGAAGCAGAGACAGGAATTGCTACTTGAACTAGAAAGCATACTACTTATATAATAGTAATTCATGTACACATCCCGTAGGCAAGGAAAGATATTATTAGAAAGCCAGTGCAGAGAGATAAAGTATAGTTACATAAACAAGAGGAACCTGTTGCCAGAGGAGGCTATGAAATAGTTGCCAGTGATTGCTTTGGCAAGCTAACTGAAGGATCGAGGATAAAACCTCTTGTCAATACAGACAATTTTCATAGAAAAGTCAGCGAGTGGAATATAAATGGAACGAGTATAAGGGCTAGTTAGTAGGTGAGTTTTATAAGTGTTAAAATTGTAGTAAGCAGTAGTTAAGCTCTCAAGCGAGTCAGTCGTTAGTTTAGTTGATAATCCTGTCCAGTAAGGGAAGTAAGTAGAGTCAATAGAGTTGAGTAAGTCCTTGTTTCTTTCCCTTTTACGTTGAGGGAGCTAGTAATGTAAGTGCTCGTCATGAAGATAGTATAGGAGAATATGGCCCCAATGATAGCACGAGCTGGGAAGGGAAGCCAGCCACAGCCAGCCAGAGCCGCCCGCCACCACACCACACCAGCCCATGAAGTTGGTTTCAAGCCCGTTTAAACGCCTTTTAACGGCCGTTTGATGGCTGTTTAAGGTAGGTCTCAGGAGTTAAGTTTAAGGAAGATAAGATGTGCCAGTTATAATTACCAGGATCTGCCAGCGGTATTTGATTGAAAGAGTGCGGTACCGGTACGAAAGGGAGCTAGCTAAGGCAGCAAGCCAAGAAAGGCAGCATAGTAGGCCTTTTTTTTAATTTCAAGTGCGGGCTAGCCTATTCCCATTGGCTTTCAAGCGTTTTATTTTAGTACCCTAACGATAAGCTAGGACCAAACTAAACTGACCCACGCACGCCCCTGAGTCTTAGGCCCTTTCATTAGAAAGAAAGCCTGTACTGTAAGGGAAAGTCCCAGCCCACAAAAGCTCAGTTTCAATTGAGTCTAAGTGAATACACTACGCCATATAGTTCGGGATAAGAAAGCGTCTTACCAGCGTTAGGAGGAAAGAGTTGTGAAAGAAGAAAGCTGTACATGAAGGTACGGTATCCGCAGTTGGTGTTATAGAAGTGGCGGTCTTGAATAAGCAAGCGGTGCCAGTCTTTTCTGTTACAGTAAGAGCTGTTGAGTAAATAGAAGCTCTGGTCCTATCCTGTTGATGACGAATAAGAGTTTTTGCTATAGCCTTCATGTGCTGATACCAACTAGTATCATATAGTTGAGTGAAAGCTAGATATGCCTTGCATTCCGGAAGTTCTCGCTTACCGAGCCACGCGAAGAGTACCAGACCGGTGCTTGTACGTCTGCCCATTCCAGGGTCGATAGAGTCTACGGACGGAGTGAACCAAGTCAAATGAATTGTTTTTCGAGACCAAGAGTGAGTCGTAGATAGAAAGATCTCTCCTATCCGCTGCTCATGGACGGGACGGGACTCTGGGAAAAGAAAAGGGTTCTTAGATACCTTCCTTCTTAAATTAAATTAAATAAAGTTCAGTAGAGAAATTAAGTCCTTCTTTACTTGAGCACTGGTTAGACCGCTTGCAGGCTTTCTTATGGAACTAAAGCATAATATGACTTGCTTAATTTCTTTCTCAATCTTTCTCTGATTCTAGCCGTGTAGTGGATCCGGCTTTAGTCGGCTAAAAAGAGGTGTGTGTGGCCGGGCTTCTTTCTTTATAGTGCCCCTTCTTCATTCATCCATTTAGGCCCGACTAGGAACACGTGGATCCAGGGAACCTGGCTCGGGAACAGCTTCTTACTAGTGGGGGCTAATCACAGTAAGAGAGTCCAATCTCTGAAATAGAGCTTAGTCTCTCCATAGTAGTAACATTTTAATTGAAACTAATGCGACGGTTGTCAAAGACCGGATCTTTGCACTTCGCGACCCTATCCGAGTATGGACTTAGTGCAACGCCTTCCTTATAGAACAATGAAGTAATGTATCCATACGAGCTCCGGCCCTCAGCAGCTCGAATACAAAATAAACTTGTTCATTTATGTTACCTGTTGTGGACCTTCAACGTTTCACCTAAGCTTCATCCTGGTCATGGATAGATCACCCGGTCCATAAGCAGTGACAATAGCCCTATGAAGACTCGCTTTCGCTACGGCTCCTGTGGTTTCCCTTAACCAAGCCACTGCTCGCCGGTTCATTCTTCAACAGGCACGCGGTCAGAGCCCCAGCTCCTCCCACTGCTTGGGAGCTTACGGTTTCATGTTCTATTTCACTCCCCGATGGGGGTTCTTTTCACCTTTCCCTCACGGTACTACTTCACTATCGGTCACCCAGGAGTATTTAGCCTTGCAAGGTGGTCCTTGCTGATTCACACGGGATTCCACGTGCCCCCGGGTCAGAGCATCACTAGCTTATGCTTTCGGCTACAGCGGCGATAACTCAAACCCCCGTGCTAAGGCTAAAGTGACAACGTTAATGCCCGAGGAGGTTGAATCAATAGTTATAAGAGATCACTCAGGCACATAATCCGAAATAACCATCAGGCACCGGGGAAGGATGTCTAATTTACGGAGTAAAGCTGTAAGTATAAGGGCCGATTGCGCCTTAGGACTAGGACTGATAGGTAAATGCCCCTTACTCTTCCAATGAAGGTGGTTACTCTTTCCGATTGTCTTGGATATTATTCTTTATGATCACAAGGTGGTGCTTGGGCAGGTCTTCTCTGATTACGTTCGGACGTGACAGGGAAGCCAGGAGGTCCTGGGACATATCCGACCGATGCACTCCCCATCCAGCAGAAAGAGAGGGGAACGCATCCCCCGCCTCCATATGAGTCGGATACAATTCTAGTTTGACTCTTGTGGGAAATTCAAGATGTCTTTTTTTGGCGGTAATCACTTCTGGGAGGGTGAATCCCAGGTTCCACCACAAGAAAGAAGGACAATAGGTAGTTCCCTACGAGGAAGTGCTGCCCAAAAGGGACTACTCTACATCGGCCGGGATTGGACACTAGTCCTTCAAGTCTTCAAAGATCGGATTCAATCGATTATTCGCATTCAACTTGAACAATTCTTGTGACAACAGACGGAATTCCTTCGTTCCCTTTCTCAAAGGCAATAGGAAGATGTCGAACAGAATCCCGAGTACAAGCCAAGGAAAGTGGAAAATTAGGGTTGTGACTGGACACCACATCGGTGAGGATTGCGCTATGCCACCTGTCCGGTGGGAGTACTGCAAAGCTAACGGTAGGTCAGACAGGTCTGGGATCCTTTTCTATCAGATAGGAAGGGCTGTTTCACAAAATCTAGCTCGCAGAATCGGAATAATCCAAGTGAAGCTTCAAGTGCAACACCTCTGCCTAAACCTATAGTAGAATCTCCACCTGGGGGTTATGATGCAGACACGGAATATAGCAGGTCTGAGGTAGGAGAATACCGCGAAAAGTGCCTTGTTGAGCAAGGATTTCATAAGATGAAGATAGAATGCGGTCAACCACAGCCTGGTTGGTGCACCCGCTGGGTCAACACAAAACCCGTTCCATGAGTACTTCGAGCAAGATTCTCACGGAATGGATGGATGCTTGGGATTACATTGAGAAAGACTATGGCACACCATCACAGACCGCCGCATTGGAGCTAGAAAGGGCTACTTGTAGGACTTGTACCGATCTGTATTTAGCCAGCTCTTTAGCTCTGCTTGGGTCTATTGGTCTAGAGCTCTTCGGTTAAATGTCCTTTGTTTGTTGTCCCGTCGTTAAAGGTCGAGGGCAGAACTTTGGGTTAGAGCTCGAGGGTTATATCCAATGAATGAAGGGCACCGATGCCACCAATCCCCTTTCATCTTGGGGGCAACTCTATGACTTCCCAGCTTGCTTTCTTTGCCCAGACATTTCTCTTTACCTCCAAACCTTCCCAGTCGAGCTTCCACCGCCCCTAAAGAAAGAGATGGGAGCACATCCGTAACTCAACGTTACGACTTACGGGCACTCATCTCATGGATACCCCTTCTTTTCTTGAGCCAGAGTTGGGGCTTTTGCGGCATCTAGTTCAGTATCAGATAGAGCAGATAGTTTAGTCCCTTGGCAAAGAAAGAAGGTTGACTTCTCTGTCACTTCCGTACTTCTGTAACTTCTCTTTAGCTTATTAATTGAATTGGTTAGAAAGTCTTTCCCTGGTATTGGCTAGAAGAGAGGGATTAGTCCCCCTCCAACACTTACTTCTTAGTCGAGTAGTTATCTTTCTCCTTAGCTTCGGTTTTATCGAAACTGGCTACTCCTTATGATATGCCACCTCAACCCCCGATCTAAGAGCATCTGAGAACATCTCCGGCATTGTCGAGGGAAACTCAGATAACCGGAATGATTGGCCTTCATGCCTATCCCCATCGATCAGAACTGGCAACAGATCTTTCAGCGGATGTAGCAGCGGATCAATATCCGCTGTGTTCAACTCCTGCTACTGGGTCAACTCCAACATTCGGGAAGGGAAGCCAAACTACTTCTTGAACTAAACAACTTCTTCCTTTTCATTGATTGACTAATGCCCCTCGGTTGAAATAAAATCTTTTGAATACAGTAGGTAGGGAAGGACAGGATATTACTCGTCGGTTCTATTCGGCGGTGGTGGCTTTGCTTTGAATTTCTTTCCACTCATTTTGACTTTTTCCTTTTATTATTCATACTTGCTCCACTAGCCTCAAACTCCATTCCCATTTCGAATCGACCCGTTAGATTAGAGAAGGCTTTTCTGCTTAGCAGAACCCGATTCTCCGCTCAAAACATCTGATCTTCCGACTTAAACAACCGATTCCATTTCTATCCTTCTATGATCAATTCAATAAAGACTTCCTTCTCAACTGACAACCCCTGGGCCTGTTCATAAGCGATATTCTTTGTAGGGCTTTCGGCTCGGCTGCCTTCCTTGATTTTTGGGCTAAGGCTAGCTTTCCTAAGTCAGTTCCAGAGTGCATGATAACATAGAAAGGATTCAATCCAGCCCCAAGCCGGGGCTACCCTGTTTACCGGATCCAACGATTAGAGGTCTGCCCGTCCGGCGTCTGTACCTCACATTGTTTAAGTTTAAGTTTAATAAGGGCGGCGGCCCGCCAAGTGGTTCTGTCTTTCTTCTAGTAGGTACTCTAGAGGTCTTCAGCCCCATGTTCCACACCACAGATGGACAGCCGGGACAGGACCGGGTTATATCTCATGATGCTGCTAGCCCCATCATCATCCCGAGCTTTTCACCGTCGGTCCCATGACTGCACGAGCCCTATGAACTAGCTCTTCCGTGTCCGCCGAACTGTACGATGGAGGGCGTTCCATTCGAGTATTGAATTTTCCCAACCAACCCCGGGTGAGCACCGTTAATGTCTCTAGTAGATAGACTCTACAAGGAACCTGGCTCAGAGGAAGAAGGACATTAGTTTGAAGTCTCGAGTCTCTATCCCCTCTCTAGTGCTGCTTACAAGGACCGGTTTCCCTACTACCGTGTCATGGCGATATCTGCCTCGAAACCAACCCTCGGCTTGCTTCGTCTCCTAGTGGTGGTTTCCCGTGGAGCGACCGTGAGTCAGGTGGAGTAGCCCTATAGTTAGTAGACTTCCCCTCAGCCTCTCAACTCATACAGAGGGAGGGGAAAGAGACTGATGCTACTACCAATACCAGGTACCGGGTGAATCATACATATCTAGCTGGAAGCCTTATCCTCATTTCAAGTCGAATCCGAGGCTTGGCACCTTTAGTTCTCGAGATATCCACTTGGTGATTTAATTTTCATTTGTTGTTTTCAACTAGAAATAGAACTGGAACGAGAACCTCCATCTAGACCTAGACCTGACACCCGCTAACCGCATATGCCAGTGGTTGTGGTACAGGTAGTTGTTTGTGTCTTGAATCGACAGTGAGGGCTGTAGCTCGGGGAAGGTTTGCCTGTAATCGATGGCAGAACGACTGACTCCTCCCTTTCCGTTAGCCCAATCCGCTTTATGATCCCAGTTGGTTTGGTACTAATCTTATATCGGGCGAATTCTATGTTCAACAAATAGTTGAGCGATGGAAGGACAAAGGAACTGAATAAGAACAAGCGAGACAAAGGGATATGACAAAAAAAAGCCTTCTCACGAGCTGGAGTCGAACCAGCACCTCTGGGATCAAAATACAGGCCCAGCGAACTACCTTTCATTCTGATCGTGACTTTCAAAAAGAAAGAAGAGAAAGAAATGGGAGTTGGCGCCTACATAACAGGTTGCTTGCTTACCAAGCCATCCCGGCTTTTAGCTCCTCCAGTTCGATTATTATTTATTCTTATTTATTTTATTGACTTATTTTATTATAATAAATACTACTAACTATCAAAATGAAAGACGATCGATTATCTACCCAAGAAGATAGAGAGTCCCACATACGAGAAAAGGTCACAAATAGAGTTGAACCAAGTAACATTGCAAAGGCATAATGATAGTAGGGTCGGGATATCCCCGCCCTCCGAACCGGACGTGAAGGTCTCCCCTCATCCGGCTCTCTGCAGGGGAATCTCCACTCACTGCTTCCCCTAATATCCTCCCTTTACCGCATCATGGGGGTTTACAGGAGATCCCAGAGGCTCGCTCGGAAAGGCTGCTATACCATACCTTTTGACTCAACTCTACTTTAGTAGTCACAGGACTCACTATAGTAGTCCGTCCGGCTGCTCTTGCTGAAATCATTACTCTTCATTCTCCCGTGCTCTAGCAATTGCGCTCCCTATACCACTACCATGTAGTTAGGTAGAGACAATCAATCCGTAGTGACGGGAATCTGGGGATCCCTATCAATATAAAAAATGAATAATATATCTATAGAGAAAGAGAAGCTACCTTTCTCTCACTCAATAGATGTATCTGGTACGGTACAGTACAATACGAGACGATGGAATGCAATGGGATGGATGGTAGAGGGCTGCCTGCGCCCAAAAGCGATGATTCACTTGTCCCCTTGTCCATAGGGACCTCGTGGCATACAACCGAAACGACTCCCGCTATATAGCCGCCCCTCTCTCTCTTTTTACAGCCTCGTGGACGGACTAAAGAAGGGAAGTTACAGAACGGGGCAGTGAAGAGAAGTAGACAGCAAGCTTTTCTCCCTAACCTTTATATTATTATTATAACGCTAGCGCGCCCCTATCTCTAATCTAAAGGGGCGTAAGCACTTCACTCGCTAGGGGATGGGATTCATTCACTTGCATTCCTGCTAGCACTACTAAAAGCTCCGGT